GAACCGGGGCCTGATAAGAAAAAAAAATAATATGAATCGCGCATTTCTAAATCGATATTTTATAATGAAGATGAAGATCTCGAACTGGAGAATTTGTTTTGGGGAGAGTTCCCAATTAATGGGGGCCCCCGCGGCGATTCTTGCAGCTTTTATAGCTTTGGCGGGAGCTGCATGGTCCTTGGATTTGCCGGACATTCTCAGTTTCAACCTTATTAATTTACTAGGTATGTTGATCATTTATATTTCAATTTATATAGATCTAAGATGGAGGGTATATGAAAGAACGAAAGAATGGATAAAGATATCCGGCCGATTCAAAAGTATCAAATATTTCTTTTTATTGTGTTCGGTCTACGCTGCGCTGGCTGTTATCCCGGGGCCATCGGACTTTTTCGTAGTAAAGATGAAAGTCATTCTTATCCTGGGGGGGAGCGCCGCTCTTTATTTTGTGGGTCTGGCCTCTACCCGCTTTGATAAGGAGTTTTGTGTGAATTCCGTCGTTTTGAGTTCGATTTCGGCCGCTACTTTGTTGAATATTGCCGGGCCCACGGAGGTCTTTCTCTCTATTTTGATCTATCTCCTTGCGCTTATATTTTTCCCCGTTGAATTTATCTTTTTTTTCGCTATTTTTGTTCGAATTTTTCTATTTGCTGATTATGGCCCAGCTCTATTTTTTCAAACCTCTTTCGTTTACTGTTTGAAAAAATGGCGCAAAAAGAGTCCATTGTGGGGGGCTCTCTTTATTGCTTTTTTCTTTTGTTGCAGTATCTGGCTGGGCACCGGCATGCTGAAAGGCATACTCTTCCCCCTCTCCGGGGCTTTAGCGATATACTTTTTTTTCGTAGCCACCTGTGGTAAAGAACACACTATCGCAGCTCTTTTTTATATAACGAACCTACTATTTATGTGCCATTTTACTTCTAACAAAGAAGCCGCCATATATATTATATATATATACGCGGGAGTTTTACTCATTTTCACCTTACTCTGTATTCTAAAACGCTTCAATGACCGGGACAATGACCGAAAGGTCTCTAAATTTACGGATGACTTTAGCCTTATTCTTTTGGAAGGTAAAGTCATATTCTTCTTTGTTTTCTTCGGGCCTATTTTTCCGCTTTTGCCCGTTTCTGTGGCCGAACAATGGGTGCACGCTTTGGCGGAAACTCTGTTTCTTCAAGTTGCATTCCTCCAAATTTATCTTTTTATATTAAAATCTTTGACAAAGGAAAAGGATAGGTCGGGCGGATTGCCCCCGCCGGGGCACAGGCGGCTAATTGATAAAATAAAATGATAGAGAAGAGAACTATGTTAGACTTGATCCCCTTGAAAGGGTACATAGGCAACTTGGTTGGGGCAGCCAGCCAGGTCCAGTCATTGAGTTTACCGATAGATAAGTCACATCATGCTGGAGTAGGTCCGCACAGTCCGGTGGATCAAACCTGGGCAGAAAATGGTTTATGTGGACAACTAGGCCTTGACTAAAAAAGCAGAGGTACTTACTGGCCGAGCATGCGAGACGATGTTTAGGAAGATAGGATTCCTGAGAACAAGAGCAATTCGTGGTCACATGAAAGCTGCAATAGATAATCCTCCTACAGCTAGGGTAAAGGAAAAGATCACAGCAGAACTTGCTAAAGTCCCCTATCCTGAACGTGTGCTATGTAGAAAGTAGTTTGCTGCTCCTCCTCCCCGTTGAGGGCCGATTGATTGACCGAGATGGGAATCAATGCCTAGTTCCGGATTCGGACATGAATTAGAACTATACAGATTGTATAAGTTAAGGTTCAAGTCAAGGGATTGGATAATGGATCTAGCTTGTGCATCTTTTCGTTCATAGTGGTATATTGCCAGTCCCCTTTCTTTTGTATATGACCTTTTGCTTCTGTTAATGAGATCATTGGCAAATCTATTATATAAGATATCATTCAACGACTCCCTCTAAACTATAATTTGGCAGCTGCTCTCGCTTGCAGGGCCTGAATCGATTGCTCGAATGTACTTGCTTTTCTTTGTTGAACCTTCTACGGTCTACCCTCTTTCTCGATATCCCAATTCTAGCGTTCGTTAGCAGAAGAAGAGATAGGGGTAATTTCACTTTTTCTGTGAAAATGACTGAAGCAACTATAAAGGGAAGAAGCTAATCCTGCCCCCGCGAAGCGCTACGCTCCAGCTTACGAAAAACTACTTTCCAAGCGAATGAAGACAGACTACTCTACTGGGAGTGGGAATAATGCTCCAGTCCTTAGCCCTGAACTCCTTCAATATCGCACCTAAAGAAGCTGAGCCTACTTTACGCACTTCCACAAGGCCAACAACACAAGCAAGAAGGCATCGCCTGCCAAATGACAAGCTAAAGACGAAGAATTACTATACCTTACTTCCTGAACAGAACCGGCATCAAAGGGTTTTCCTAAATTAATTTTTTAGAACGAGAAAGAAGAGGGTCCATTGCAGCCTTACCTTGCTTTGCTTGAACTGTGTTTAAGGAAGTCTTCCACTCACTTCGTACCTTTGCTATATTTTATCTGTCTTTCGGTTGTTTTACTTTCACGTAGGTGGGAATCAGCAGCGCAGATGGATATTAAGAAGAAATTCTTTACAATTGGTATCAATATAAAGTAAGCCCCCTCTTTCTTCTCGACAGTGATCTCTTGTTCGGCTCTGAACTCAGCATTTATAGATGGGAATGAAAAGCTTACTCTATTTCGGACGGAATGGTAATAGCCTTCTGCTCCTAGTTATCACATTGAAATCCATGTGATCCTTCCCTCAGAAGCTGAGTCCTTTCATCCAATGGTCTTTCAAAGAAGAGGTCAACCATCGCAATAGAGAAGGTACGAGGAGGAAAAAAACAAGAGTACAACTTAGAGATAAGGTATGAAATTGGGCTGTACAAATTCTACAGGAGTAAGACATTCACCCCAGCTCTTTCTTTCGATTCGGGCATCTCCTTAATATGAATATTAATCTATAAATTACCATTAAATGCCCAGCTGAGATGATAAGAACATTCGACGACATTAGCATCCTAAAAAGCTCATGACATCTCGCGAGTCGCTCTTAGGGGGAATATCCGATCTTCGAAAATCCACCGCTCTTGCTGAGAATAGGATGGGCGTATGGACAGTGAATCAATAGTATAAGCAATAGGCGATTAGGAAAGGTGAAAGAAGGTCTTTGCACCAATCCCCTCTTTGAATAGCCTCTTTGCATCTTTGAAGGACAACTACTATTTCATCAACAGCTATTGAATCTTGTCTTTGAGAATCCGTTGTACATGAATACACTGTTACAGAAGGAGCAGCACGAAATGATAATTGCAAATACAATCATAATTCTAGTTTTCCCTTACAGCAAAGGAATAATAAAAAATGAACCACTTTCTATAGATAAAATTTGAAATAAAGAAAGAACTCATTTTAGTCAAGACAAATGGTCCCACCTAAATGAACTAGTTTCATCAACAAAAAGGAAACGATTAAGGCAGATACGGACACAGTTCAGATGAGCTAACAAGATTCACTTAATCCTTTAGGGAAAACTAATCTATATTGGCTCCTCAGAATGGGAGGAAATGAAACTTAGGCAGCGGCGGGATTGGCAGCCCCATTTAGTAAGGCTCGATCCCCGCTAACGCAGGTCCCTACCCCCATTACAATACAGGGGCACCTTACGCTTACACTTACAGAAAACAAAGTAGCTGGAGATCCCTGTCCTGTGCCCTATTCACTAAGATCTTCGAATTAGCCCTTCCTTACTTACCGAACCGACCGAAAAGCACGGCTTACCTCACTATAGGAATTCCTATTCCGGTATTCTATCTATTCACCCTCAGATCACTGAAACTCGCTTTCAAGCTTGATTGAGGGCATGCTTGCTATGCCTTTTTTATCCCTTCCGGGAAGATTGATAACTTCGTCCGGGGTAGACGGGTCTACCAGCTACAACCATGAAGCTGAGGTCATCGTGTTGGAAGGTCTTCTTCCAAGGATGAAGCTTGACTCGGGTAGGGACTGCTAAGTCCGCAACTTTGGTTTGGAAACCTCCAGAGGTGCCGAAGGATCATACGCTTCACAGAAGGAAGAGATAGAATCCAGCTTTTGTTTGTTATCAGGAGTGCAAGTTCCCCGCTCCGGTTGGAATTAGAGAAACTTAGTTTCGGTATGATAAAATAACCAATCCTGAATAAGGGATAAGTCAGGCGTGTACAGACTATGGCATCGTTAAGCCCTTTTAATTAAGTGTGAAATGTTTTGTTTCAAAGTAGCTAAGGGAAGTTTGGTCGGAGACCTGATCTTTGGTCATATAGCCGTGTGATAAGTCTGGTACTCTATTAAGAAAAGAATAAAATTCCCTGATCGTCTGTCATATGTGCTGCCCATATCCTGAGCCTGCTTAGAAGGGACTCCATAACGGAGATCTTCTTTGACACGCGGACCTAGTTTCCACCAACCCAGATGTACCCGATTAAGTGATGACACTGACGGTACTATCCTTCCTTTTTTGCTTTGGTACAAAGAAAGGATCTCAGCCAAGCTTAAGTGACTTCTGGTAGTCGACCAGGCCGCTTTCGTACGCTTTCCCCACCCAGTATAATGACTAAAGGAACTCTCTTTTTTGATTCCTCCTATTCCTGTCCAACCAAGGACTCGGTCGCATAGGTTCCGAGAATCTAGTCTGAATTGACCGGACATCAGGGACATCACTTTTTTTAATGAAAATCAAGCTTGAAATAGTAAAGAAGGGGGGAGTCAAGGAAGAAGTTTGCTTCAAAGCTAGCTAGAAAGGCTTAATAAGCGCATCTCCAGTACACTGAGCTTACACACACCTTCTTTCTTAACTTAATTTTCAGCACATTTTTACGAACATTATTTATTATTATATTTTCATAAGTAGTAAAGATTTACAACTAGGGCTTTTCCCATACCATACATGCAAACATAAAAAAGAAAACCAAACAAAGATAGTTAGCATAGATAGGAGTCTATCTCCAGTAAGCATCCGGAGTAGATCTCAACTAAAAAAGACAAAGAACACCATACATACATTAAAACACACAACTTTGCGTCTACAGACACTTATTTAAATCTTCTAGAAAGAGTCGACGGACCCTTTATGAAGCTTACGCACACATAGACAAACCAGCCAGACAACTAAACACAACATTACAACAAAGTAAACAACATATTAAGTTAAAAGAAAAGAAAAAACAAAGGACTTCTTAGTTGTTTGCCCCAGGTCTCCTGCGGATGATGGAGGCCGCCCTGATAAGCAGCAATTCGCGCTCTCGGATGAGAGCCCTCCTTCGTTCTTCCAGAGCACGAATGACGTCCCGGAGCTCTTGTATCCGCTTTACCAGGACCTCCTCCTCGACAGGAGGCATGTGCTCCCAGAAGGCAGCCAGGGTTTGCTCCTGCTGGAGCTTTTCGTTCTCTACATTAATAATAGCTTGCTCAATTTGAAAAAGCGTTAAAGTGGTAACTGGTGGATCCATATCTATCTCCCCTTGCTTTGCCAAATAGAGAAAGCAGCTTCTATTTATAGACGTGGGAAGCTCTAAGCGAAAAAAAAAGAGTCTTTCGTTTTTCGCGGGTATCGCCACGTGGCTTAATCCCGAAAACTCTTTCAGGAATAGAACAAAATAATATAGCGCACATCAGAGAAGAGAGTACCCCCCTTTATAATATAATAAGAGAGGCCCCCTGCGTCCTTTCTTCATAGATGGAGCAATCCTCACTCGACAGCTCGAAAGCGGATCAGTACAAACCCACGTGATCCGTATTCGCTTACGTACCAGGCGTGCTTCGTCGTACCCTGACTACTCCTCTTTCACTGGCTTCTACTTGTCTTTTACTGGCTTATTTGTACCCAGCTTCATGATTGAACTCCCCTCGGCCAATCGTCACTCGACAGCAGCTCCGTCCTAGCGTAGGCTAAAGAAGTAAAGCCTCTGCCTCTATCGCTTGATTGAAAGGATCAGACACTTTCCCCTACTTTTGACAGCAGAACGAATTATATTATTAATATAAGTAAGGTAAACTTGCTTTTGCCGATTGCACTCGGATAGCGGCCTGGGCCGTCCTGGAATGGGAAAAAATTAAATTAGATGGACTGGACTTGGGCTTTGTTTGGAAAGCCAGGAAAAGGTGGCATTTCCGGGCCAGGGCTGAAAATGGATCTGAATGCTAACATTGGGCTAACCTTCACTCCAATAGAATGGGGAAACGAGCAGAAGCATATTTTGTCTGCCATCCCTCAGGGCAAATCCGTGTTCATCACAGGCTCTGCTGGGACTGGTAAAACCCTATTGCTTGAGGAAATAAATTACTGAAAAAAATAACCAATATGTGGTTTTGTCATACAAAAAGATCCAATTTGTTTGGACTCGTTAGGTTTGGCCCATTACCTTGAGTGAGGCCGAACGTGTACACCTTTTGTTATGAAGATGTGATCTTATCCACCGATGGGTCTTGTTCTAAGCCCAACCCTCTCGTCTTAGGGTAGGATATCCAGAAACCTTAAATCACGGGAACTTCCCCTTTTTGGTAGACAGCCTATGTTGGGCTGACTAAGCCCACTATCCTACCTACCTAATAGGGTCCCATCTTGTGTCGGGTTAAGGGCGCTTAGTGGAACCCAATTTCTTCACTTGTAGTCTAGGGCTTTGCTTGGCATTGGGCTTCGATATAGCTTGCTTTCCTGGTTTTGGATTAAACCTCTGCTCTCCTAATTCAGTCTATAGGCTTAGAATTTAGCCCAGAAAGAAACCTTTCTTAGCATCCAATTGCTCGACTCGATGGGTACTTCTAGTGGTTTGCCGGAGAAGCTCTTGTATTTCTTTAAGGAGTTGGTTAGTGGCATAGACACCTCTTAACTCTAAATCGAATATTCAAGAGACTAAAAAGATCGGGAATGCACATCTAAAAGGAGAGGAACTTCACTCGCAAAAAAGAAAAAGATAAACGATAGACAGAAAGAGAAGGAATAGCGGGCAAAGCGATTCCAATGCTTAACGAATGGACCAATCCAAGACTTGGAATGCTACCAGAATCGACTGCTGCTCTTACCTTACTAGCACGATACCGAAATGGCCCTTAGCCGACTAAAGGCTACAAGACTGCTTCTACACCTACTACCCTCACTCTCAGATAAAGACAGAACGGACAAGAACGACTGACTTTTACATACATCCTCAAGCTAGAAAGAGGATAGGCTATTGGGGCTTCCTGCGAATTCTGTGGAAGGTAACAAGACTGTAGAATATTCGAGGGACCACAAAAAGGGGAAGTCAACTGTTGCCTCTAATCTAAAAGGGCCCGGATACCGCCTAAACCAGTGCAAGGTTGTATTCCCAAGGAAGCTAGCATAGCAATAGGGAATCCATCTAGTATTGACTAAGGAAAGATGGTGCTGGGGGGTCCCACTAAGGTGAATGTTATTGAACCTTCTCATGCAAACGTTAAAAGCCATGCAAAGAATTCCTTCTACGTCCATTGCTACTGTAAGACCACCAACAGGGGGAGATGAGCAACATGTGGGGCCTACCTACACACTTGGAACAGCCTCGCCAAGAGTCTGCACAGGCCCAGGAGTTAGGTTCTTTTATCTTTGGAGCTTTTAAAACACCAGTTGCAGTAGGAAGACCCCCTGACCCAGGGGAAAACATCTGTCCTTATCGCTTTATAGTGCCACAAGAAGTGACAGAGGTAGAGGGAGAGGGTCAATTCTCACTAAACGTTCCTCTAGCTCTGCTCTAGCACCATCACCAGCGCACATGAGAAAAGGCCAAGGAGAAGGTGAGAGGAAGGTTCAAACACCAGGCTACACAGCCCTAAACTCAAGCAATGATTTATTGTAGCTATTGAGTTTAGTACACCGTACTCAAACCTATACCCACTCTCATACCCTACGGTAAGTGAAAGGAAGCAGTACATTCCACTTTTAAGGGAGGAGCTGAAAGATAGACCTTCCTCTTGAAACATGGGGTGAAGTATTGGGGAGTTACACAGCCACAGTTGGTCTTATATCCCTACCACCAAGACCAACAGCTGCGGATTCAATAGAGAGAGAGAGAATTCCTATTGAGTTAGCTTTCCAGGGGAAGAGAATATTATATTCTATCTATAAAGGCTATACCACCCCAGAAGATCAGACATCATTCTCGAAAAGCAGCTACCGGGTGATAATTACAAACTACCAGCTGACAGCTACACGGATTCACCACTACTTATGACTTATTACTCCTGCTCCTAGACAAACTAAGAAGCAAGGAAAGAGGAACTATATATATAAGATATCATGTTATCCGCAACAACTCTAACTCCTTACTCAGGAACTACCTAGCTACCGGTAAATCCGAGATTGGATTGAGATAGGCCAAGACTGGATTGAATGCATCTCTCCTGTAATGGGTTCACTCGGGTCTAAGACCGCACGGGAATGCATCTAGTCAATTCATGGTCATCAACATTTCTTAGACCTTGATCTTAAGATCTTAAAGCGGTGACTTCAGCGACTTGCTCTCATTCTTTTCTCAAACAAAGGACTTCGAACTCAATAATGCTAGTTTAGTTCCACCCTTGATCGCCCGTCTGTAATCTGTAATAGGGCACTCTGGGAAGATTTTCTCTTCCTACAAGGGATCCTGTTCATCCACTCAAGCGCATTGGATCGTTGGTTAGCGTGGGTGGGCATCTCACTCCCTCAAGTATTTACAATGTCACATTGGGCTCTGGCCTCTTTTGATAAACGAGCTTAAGCTAGGTTCAGAATAGATAGATGGGTGTGTAGAATGTGATACCTCATTTCGATGCATAGCCCTTTCTTTCATCAGTATGGGGCTGATTGAAGCCAGTAGGAGGAGCCCTTCTTAAAGACCTAGTTTCAGGGTGTAAGGGAGAGAGGGCTGCTTACTACTTGTTAAAAGAGAAAGCAGCGACAAAAACACAACTGTAATGGTGCCCCTCACTACAAGATTAACTTTGACATCGCTCCTGCAACAGCAATTATGATAGGCATTTCACCACCTGAAGGAAAGAAGAAATGCCGGATGGATTCCCTTCCACTACTAGACGGAAGACTTAGAAGAAAGCTAAGTCAACCGGCTTCGGGAATGGAGCTAGACCTGCAACCGCATTCACTCGATCTACGACTTCGAAGACATCAACTGAGGTGAGGGAAGAACGAAAACAGATTCAGCTTTAATATAAATAGGGGAGTTAAAGACGCTCGACTAAGCAAAACAGTTGCAGAGTATCATTCAAAGAGCTGATGTTGCGGTAAAGTAAAAAGAGAGTTCTGAGTTCACAACGTTCGAAGATGCTCTTAGATAGGAGCTTTGGTACGAGACGAAAGGGAGAGGGATAGGGCGGCAACCTCTCTGCTAAAGCAGGAATAAGCTCCACCGGCTAGAGGGACGAGAGAGATGTTATTCGAACGACAGAATGGACGGGCTTAGGGCACGGACAGAATGAATAGCCCGACAGGAGCATCAATGCCTTATTAGTTAGAATCAGAAAAGGAAGAATACGATCTTGTCGCAATGGAATCCGTAACTGCAGCTATTGAGTCTGCTGTGGGCCTAGAAGAGAGCTTTCACTGGCTTTTTCTTAGGATGGATGTAGATATAAGTCGTCTCTTGGCCAGGGCATTGGCAGAGCAGCTTCCACTCCTCCCTTCGATAAGCTTCCCTTTTTGTTTGGGCACTGGACCTAGTTACCGCTCCATGGGAACATCTATAGATTCCGCTATCGGGAAAGTCAGGCATGGAATCACGCTAAGGTAAGGTTTCTATCTAATCCATCTAGAATAGGATCTACTCTATCTATTTAATTTTCCACTTCCGCCTGGCTGACTGAATAAACAAATGGAACCATAGCTAAGACTGATCGATGAGCCTTCTCTCTCCTTGATCTGTCTAGTTCTATTTTGACTAATCCGAATCTGTGGACTGAGTGAGTAGCTAACTAAAATTGAATATTTGAGGATATAGGAGTGG